ATGCAGAAGGAAGAGATATAATGAAATTCTTGATTAGATCTTCTCATAGGAACAATCTATTTTATTTGATTGATGGATCCAACAACCAAACCTATTTTTTTTTAATGAATTAAAAAAGAGAGTGGTTTTATTCGAAGCGCTTCGTGATTTTCAACCAATTATGTGCTTCAATATAATTACCTGGAGTAAGCGCTATAGCTTGTTTCCAATACTCAGCAGCTTGATCGGACCAAGCTTCCGCAATTTCAGAATCACCCTGTAGAATGGCCTGTTCTCCCCGGTCGGAATAGGTGGTTCCTTCCCTTAGAACCGTACTTGAGAGTTTCCTATCTCATACGGCTCAAAAATAGATTCTTTTTGTGTCCTATCTTAATCTACCCTATGCTAACTGAATTAGATTTCTCATAAACCTATCCCATTTTTTCTTGGGTTAACCAGAAGAAGTTAATTACATAAGTTTCAAACCCTAATTTTGATCAATAATCAGAATCAGTTTGATCTTTTCTCCCACCTTCAGAAGAATGAAGCATAGGTATCCCCACAATATCGTTAGAATTTTCTGAAAGGTAACTATCTCGGTTTCATATATGGAATTCATATAGAATCTTTGAAAAAGACTTTTTTCCATAAGAAAAAAGAACTTACTATCTTTGGGATCTGATGCTACACCGCTGCTCAATACCTTAGTGGATCGACTCTATTACATAAGTTGATTCCTAACTTTTGTCCCATATCATGACATAAGTAAGCAGTTCTTAACTGTATCGACTCAATAGCTCGCTAATTGATCTTTACGGTGCTTTCTCTATCAATTTGATCCTTTATCCATAGAATATAGTATATAGGCTGCACTCATTTTTTTTTCTTCCTATTTTGGTTCTCGTGAAGTCTCTTTCCTTGCTACAGCTGATAAAAATCGTTGCTTTGGACGATGCATTATGTAGAAAGCCTATTTTTTCTAGTATTTACTAGCCAATTTGATCTTTGCTTTTTTTCCTTATTTCTATAGTGGAGATAGTCGCACGTAATGACAGATCACGGCCATATTATTAAAAGCTTGTGGTAAGAATGGGTTTCGTTCTAGTGCCCGGAAATAATATTCCAAAGCCTTTGTATGCTCTCCATTGCTTGTGTGTATAAGGCCTATGTTATAGAGTATATAACTTCGATCATAGGGATCAATTTCTGGTCGCGTAGCTTCATAATAATTCTGTAAAGCTTCCGCATAATTTCCTTCGGATTGAGCCAACATCCGTTACGGTCGTTCATTCTATTCAAAAAATCTCCGTTCCAGAACCGTACATGAGATTTTCATCTCATACGGCTCCTCCCTTCTGCGCATAGTACTAAGGGGAATAATCCATAGAATAAAAATTGAACTATTCTCATCTCATTATGAACTGAAAGGAACTAGTATTTTTACAAGAAATCTCTAGCCAGCCTTCCCGCAAGAGGTTTTTTCTTAACACCAATCATATTAGTGTTAGATATAAATGGTAACTCCAACAATTTCTTTGTTCTCAACGCCTTCTATTTCCAGGAATTAGTCACTTCAACGATCTTTGATGGTTATACGGGTATCCAAAGTACAAACGAGATGGATGTTTGTTGTCCCAACCATTCTTGTTAGTCCCGATACCGATAAGGAAAGGGGGAATTTATAACAAAGTTTTTGTGTTGTTGATTCCTAGGTGTAGTGCTTTTTCCCTTATGCCGTCTATTGGTACTAATGTAGTGTAGGATTGACCCGCAATACAGAACCCATAGGTGTAACCTTTCGCTCAATACTCAAATCAACAATTGAAACATCTGAGGCTGCATCAATCGAGGATACACGATAGAAGGAATTGTTCTATCTCCAAACTTCACCTTCACCGAGCGTAGGTTTATTTCAAGAATTTCGTTCTTTCTATACCGAACCGCGTCTCTTTCTCGTAAGACTGAGGTGAGGGCTAAAAAAACAAGAAAAAAGAATCAAATCGCACCATCTCTGTAATAGGTAAATGCCTTTTTTTCTCCTGAAGTTGTCGGAATTATTCGTAATAAGATATTGGCTACAATTGAAGAGGTCTTATCAATAAAATTTCCATTTATATGAGATCTAGGCATAATTAGCAATCCATTCTAGAATTCTTTTCATTACCCCTGGGGAAAATGATCCCACAAACAAAGCAAAGGAATTATACAGTACGAAATAACATAAAAACAGACTAATTTTATTCTAATAAATAGATATTAAATAGATATGGGCTTTCCACTTAAATTGTCCCCTTTTGTTTGGGAAAGATATGAGATATTGGAATCAGATTGATTTCATTCCCATTTTTGTAGTATACCAATGAGCGGAACTATTACTATTTCATCTAAGTTAAATAACCAAGGACTTTTTTTACTACAGATTCTGATAACTCGAGAAGTTTTGATTTGGTTATGATCCAAAGAGAAAAAAGAATGGAATAATCATTCCATGAAAAAATAGAGTAGAGTAACCATACCTTCT